TATAATAATTTTTAGTATATTTATTATTAATTATATTATTTAATTTATTTTACATTATATATATAGTTAAAATTATTATTATTTTTTTTATATATTAATATTAAATAAATAAATTTATATATCAAATTTTAAATGAAAATTATATTATATAGGTAATTTAATAATTTTGATTTATTTAATTTAATAATTTTGATGTTTTTAAATAAATTATTTAGCTTTAATTTAATTATTAAAATTAATATATAATAATTTACTAATTAAGTTTATTTTTGATTATTAATATTAAATTTTATTATTAAAATTTTATTTATTTTAATGTTAAAAGTTTGATTTTAGCTTATTAATTCATTATTAATTTAATTTACATGTAAATTTTTGTATGAATTTTTATTTATTTAAATAATGAATAAAATTTTTGTATTCGCAGTAATTAATATTATAAATTAAAGAAATTTAGAAATAGTAATATTAAAAAGTATTGGCTAAATTTGTGCCAGCAGTCGCGGTTATACTAATAATACAAATGAATTTTTTTAATTAAAGTTAAATTGTTTATATTTAAAATTAAAATAAATTTATTAGGTGAAATTTTAAATTTTTAATATTTTTAATAAAATAATTAAAGCTTGAAAATTTTAATAATAAACTAGGATTAGATACCCTATTATTTAAAATGTAAATTTATAAAATTAAAGTAGTAATAGTTATGTTCTTGAAACTTAAAAAATTTGGCGGTATTTTAGTCTATTCAGAGGAACCTGTTCTATAATCGATATTCCACGATGAACCTTACTTAAATTTGTATTCAGTTTATATACCGTCGTTATTAGAATATTTTATAAGAATGTTAATTTTCATAATTTTAAAAAAGAAAATATATCAGATCAAGGTGTAGCTAATATTTAAGTAGAAATGGGTTACAATAAATTTATTTAAACGGATTTAAATATGAAAAATTTTTTAAAGGTGGATTTGATAGTAAAATTATAAAGATTAATAATTTGATTTTAGCTCTAAAATATGTACACATCGCCCGTCACTCTTATTATTAAGGTAAGATAAGTCGTAACATAGTAGATGTACCGGAAGGTGTATCTAGAATGCAATTTAAAGCTTAATTAGTAAAGTATTTCATTTACATTGAAAAGATTTTTGTGCAAATCATTATAAATTGATTAAATTTTATTTATTAATTTTTTTTTAAAAAAAATAATTTATTAAAAATAATTATAAAAATATATGTTTTAGTATTTTTTAAATAAAAAATAATTTTAATTATAGTTTAATAGTATTGTGAAAGAAGATTGAAATAATTTGAAAAATTATTATTATAAAAGAAAATTTAATTTATTGTACCTTGTGTATCAGGGTTTATTAAATAAAAATTAATTAAATAATTTTCTCGATTTTAAAAGAGTTAATATATTATAAAAGTTAATGTTATAAAATTATTTTAAATAATATATTAGAAATGAAATGTTATTCGTTTTTAAAGGTATCTAGTTCTTTAAGAAATAAATTTAATTTAGAAATTTTATATTATTTAGTTAGTTAAATTAATTAAATAAATATTTAATTTTAATATTTTATGGGATAAGCTGTAAAATAAATTATTAAAAATAAATAAATTAATTAATAAATATAAGCTTAGAAATAGTTATTATTAATAAAATTGTTATAATTTATTTTATAAATGTTATTATTTATTTAATTTTAATTTTTTATTAAAGTATTTATTTTAATTTAAAAAATAAAAAAATAATGATAAAATTAGTATATAATTAATGTAGTAATAATTTTTATTGAAAAGTATTTATAAAGAATTCGGCAAATTATAATATTCGCCTGTTTAACAAAAACATGTCTTTTTGAATTTTATTTAAAGTCTAACCTGCCCACTGAAATTTTTAAATGGCCGCAGTATACTAACTGTGCAAAGGTAGCATAATCATTAGTCTTTTAATTGAAGGCTGGTATGAATGGTTGGACGAGATATTAACTGTTTCATAAATATTTATATTAGAATTTTATTTTTTAGTCAAAAAGCTAAAATAAATTTAAAAGACGAGAAGACCCTATAAATCTTTATATTTATATTATTAATTTTTTTTAGAATAATTTTAATTTAATAATTTATAATATTTTATTGGGGTGATATTAAAATTTAATAAACTTTTAATTAATTATAATCATTAATTAATGAATAGTTGATCCGTTATTAACGATTAAAAAATTAAGTTACTTTAGGGATAACAGCGTAATTTTTTTGGAGAGTTCATATCGATAAAAAAGATTGCGACCTCGATGTTGGATTAAGATATAATTTTAGGTGTAGTCGCTTAAATTTTAAGTCTGTTCGACTTTTAAATTCTTACATGATCTGAGTTCAGACCGGCGTAAGCCAGGTTGGTTTCTATCTTTAAAAAATTGAAATATTTCAGTACGAAAGGACCTAATATTTAATAAATAATTATTTTATATATTGAAAATTATTAATATAAAAACTATTTTGGCAGATTAGTGCAATAAATTTAGAATTTATTTATGTAGATTTTTACTACAGATAGTACTTGTTTTTTTTTGAAAATATTTTATTTATTATTAGAAGATTATTATTAATTATTTTTGTATTAGTAAGAGTTGCTTTTTTAACACTTTTAGAACGAAAAGTTTTAGGTTATATTCAAATTCGAAAAGGTCCTAATAAAGTTGGTATTATAGGAATTCCTCAACCTTTTTGTGATGCAATTAAATTATTTACTAAAGAACAGAGTTATCCTTTGTTATCAAATTATATTTCTTATTATTTTTCTCCTATTTTTTCTTTATTTCTATCATTATTAGTTTGAATATGTATACCTATATTTATAAAGCTTTTTTCTTTTAATTTAGGTTTATTATTTTTTTTATGTTGTACTAGATTAGGAGTATATACTGTTATAATTGCTGGTTGATCATCTAATTCTAATTATGCATTATTAGGTGGATTACGAGCAGTTGCCCAAACTATTTCTTATGAAGTTAGTATAGCTTTAATTTTATTAAGATTTATTTTTTTAATTGGTGGTTATAATATATTAATATTTTATAAATATCAATTGTTTATTTGATTTTTATTTATTATATTACCTGTAGCATTAGTTTGGTTTAGAATTTCTTTAGCTGAAACTAACCGAACTCCTTTTGATTTTGCTGAAGGAGAATCAGAATTGGTTTCAGGGTTTAATGTTGAATATAGAAGAGGAGGTTTTGCATTAATTTTTTTAGCAGAATATGCAAGTATTTTATTTATAAGAATATTATTTTGTGTAATATTTTTAGGGGGGGATATTTTTTCAGTTTTTTTTTATATTAAATTAACTTTTATCTCTTTTATATTTATTTGAGTTCGGGGTACATTACCTCGTTTTCGATATGATAAATTAATATATTTAGCTTGAAAAAGTTTTTTACCATTTTCTTTAAATTTTTTAATATTTTTTGTAGGATTTAAAATTTTTTTATTATATTTATTATAATGAATTAAATTTAGTATATATATAAGTTAATAGAAATTTTAATTTCTATCTTATGTTTTCAAAACATATGCTTATTTCAAGCTCATTAACTTAATTTAATAAATTATCTCATCATTTAGTAATTAATGGATTAATTATAAAATATGAAAAATAAATAACTGTTAAAATTTGTCCTACTAAAACATAAGGATCTTCTACTGGTCGAGCACCAATTCATGTTAATAAAATTACTGTAATTACTATTATTCAGAATAAAATTTGATTAATTGGATAAAATTGAATTCCTTGAAATTTACTTAAATGATAGAAAGGTAAAATTGCTAAAATTGCAATAGATAAAATTAAAGCAATTACTCCTCCTAATTTATTAGGAATTGATCGTAAAATGGCATAAGCAAATAAAAAATATCATTCGGGTTGAATATGAATTGGAGTAACTAATGGATTAGCTGGAATAAAATTATCTGGATCTCCTAATAAATTAGGTCTAATAAGTACTAATAAAATTAAAATTATTACTATAATAATGAATCCAACAATGTCTTTATATGTAAAATATGGATGAAAAGGAATTTTATCAATATTAGAATTTAATCCAATAGGATTATTTGATCCTGTTTGATGTAAAAATAATAAATGGATTATTACTATTGCAAGTACAATAAAGGGTAAAATAAAATGAAAAGTAAAAAATCGAGTAAGTGTTGCATTATCAACAGCAAATCCTCCTCAAACTCATTGTACTAAATCAATTCCTAGATAAGGAATTGCAGATAATAAATTTGTAATTACAGTAGCTCCTCAAAAAGATATTTGACCTCATGGTAATACATATCCTATAAATGCAGTTCCTATTACTAAAAATAGGATAATTACTCCTACTATTCATGTAGGAGTATATAAATATGAATTATAGTATATTCCTCGACCTACATGTAAATAAATACAAATAAAAAAAAATGATGCACCATTAGCATGTATAGTTCGTAATAATCATCCATAGTTTACATCTCGGCAAATATGATTAACTCTATTAAAAGCTATATTTACATCTGCTGTATAATGTATAGCTAGAAATAATCCTGTTAAAATTTGAATAATTAAACATAATCCTAATAATGATCCAAAATTTCATCATGATGAAATATTTCTTGGAGCAGGAAGGTCAACTAATGCATTATTAGCAATTTTTATAATAGGATGATTAGTTCGTATAGGTTTATTCATTAGTTTAATATAGATCGTAAAGGTCCTTGATTTAATTTAGTAATTTTTACTACGGCAATTAAAGTAATTAATAAATAATTTATTAATAAAATTGTTAATAGGTTAATTGGATAATTATATAATTTATTTAAAGATAAAGAATTTTCTATAATATAAGAATTAATATTTAAAATTGAATTTATTTCTATATTTGAATATTGTAAAAGTATATATTTGTCAATAAAAAATAAAGTAATTATTATTATAGTAAAAATTAATGAAGAACTAAATAATAGTTTTATTGAAAATGAAAATATTTCATTTGAAGCTAATGATGTTACATAAATAAATAGAACTAATATACCTCCTAAAAATACTAAAAATAAAATATATGAAAATCAAAATGTTTTTGTTATTAATCCTGATATTATGGATACTAATGTTGTTTGTATTAATAATGTTAATCCTATAGCTAAAGGATGTTTTATATTTATAAAAATAAAATTAAAAATAAATAAAATTGTTATTAAAATTCATTGAATCATATCAAGAGGTAGTTTAATTAAAATATTAATTTTGGGGATTAATGATAAAGAATTTCTTTTCTCTTGAAGTTTTAAAAGGATATTCTTATTTTTGATTTACAAGACCAATGTTTTTATTAAACTATTAAAACTAATGTTAATATTTTTAAATTGAAGTTTACCAAGAATTTTATTTATTATAGGAGTATTTACTTTTGTTTCTAATCGTAAGCATTTATTATCAATATTATTAAGTTTAGAATATATTGTTTTAAGTTTATTTTATTTATTATTTATTTATTTAAATATATTAAATTTTGAAAATTTTTTTAGAATAATATTTTTAACATTTAGAGTTTGTGAAGGAGCTTTAGGACTTTCTATTTTAGTTTCAATAATTCGTACACATGGTAATGATTATTTTCAAAGATTTAATATTTTACAATGTTAAAAATTATTATTATAATTTTATTTTTGTTTCCTTTATGTTTTATAAGTAATATTTATTGAATGGTTCAGATATTTTTATTTATAATTAGTTTTATTTTTATTTTAATAAATATATATTCTGATTATTTTATATCTATTTCTTATATATTTGGATGTGATTTAATTTCTTATGGTTTAATTTTATTAAGATTATGAATTGTTTCTTTAATATTAATGGCAAGTGAATCTATTTATAAAAATAATAATTATGTAAATTTATTTTTATTAAATATTATTTTTTTATTAATTATATTAGTTTTAACTTTTAGAAGAATAAGATTATTTATATTTTATTTATTTTTTGAAAGAAGATTAATTCCAACATTATTTTTAATTTTAGGTTGAGGTTATCAACCTGAACGATTACAAGCTGGTGTATATTTATTATTTTATACATTATTAGTTTCTTTACCAATATTAATTGGTATTTTTTATTTATATAAATTTACTGGATTAATAAATTTTTATTTATTAAGAAATTATATATTTAATTTTGAAATTCTTTATTTTTCTTTAGTATTAGCTTTTTTAGTTAAAATACCAATATTTTTAGTTCATTTATGATTACCTAAAGCTCATGTTGAAGCTCCTGTTTCAGGCTCAATAATTTTAGCTGGAATTATATTAAAATTAGGAGGTTATGGTTTATTACGAGTATTTCCTTTTTTACAAATGCTAGGTATAAAATTTAATTATATTTGAATTTCTATTAGATTAGTAGGTGGTGTATTAGTTAGATTAATTTGTTTACGTCAAACTGATTTAAAATCTTTAATTGCTTATTCTTCAGTTGCTCATATAGGAATTGTTTTGGCAGGATTAATAACTTTAACTTATATAGGAATTTGTGGTTCTTATTCTTTAATAATTGCTCATGGTTTATGTTCTTCAGGTTTATTTTGTTTAGCTAATATTTCCTATGAACGTATAGGAAGTCGGAGTTTATTAATTAATAAAGGAATATTAAATTTTATACCTTCAATAGCATTATGATGATTTTTGTTAAGTTCTGCTAATATAGCTGCTCCTCCAACATTAAATTTATTAGGTGAAATTTCTTTAATTAATAGAATTGTAATGTGATCTTGAATTAGTATATTAATATTATCTTTTTTATCTTTTTTTAGAGCTGCTTATACTTTATATTTATATGCTTATAGTCAACATGGAAAATTATTTTCTGGAACTTATTCTTTTAGAAGAGGAATAATTCGGGAATATTTACTTTTATTTTTACATTGATTTCCTTTAAATTTATTAATTTTAAAAAGAGATGTATGTATATTGTGATTATATTTAAATAGTTTATTAAAATATTGATTTGTGGTGTCAAAGATAAGATTTTAAATCTTTTTAAATCGTGAAATATTTATCATTTGTACAATTAGTTTTATAAATTTATTTTTTTTTAGCATTTTATCTTTTGTTATAAGCATAATTTTTATTATAAATGATTATGTAGTATTTATTGAATGAGAAGTTGTTTCAATAAATTCAATAATAATTGTTATAACAGTTTTATTAGATTGAATAAGATTAATTTTTATATCTTTTGTATTAATAATTTCCTCTTTAGTTATTTTTTATAGTAAAGAATATATAGAAAGTGATTATAAAATTAATCGTTTTATTATATTAGTTTTAATATTTGTTAGTTCAATAATATTATTAATTATTAGACCAAATTTAATTAGAATTTTATTAGGATGGGATGGTCTTGGATTAGTTTCTTATTGTTTAGTAATTTATTTTCAAAATGTAAAATCTTATAATGCTGGTATATTAACTGCTTTATCTAATCGAATTGGAGATGTTGCATTATTATTAGCTATTGCTTGAATATTAAATTATGGAAGTTGAAATTATGTATTTTATTTAGAAATAATAAAAAGTAATACAGAAATATTATTAATTGGTAGTTTAGTAATATTAGCAGCTATAACTAAAAGTGCTCAAATTCCTTTTTCTTCTTGGTTGCCAGCTGCTATAGCTGCTCCTACTCCTGTTTCTGCATTAGTTCATTCTTCTACTTTAGTAACAGCTGGAGTTTATTTATTAATTCGGTTTAATATTTTAATTAGAACTACTTGAATAGGTAATTTATTATTATTATTATCAGGATTAACAATATTTATATCTGGATTGGGTGCTAATTATGAATTTGATTTAAAAAAAATTATTGCTTTGTCTACTTTAAGTCAATTAGGTTTAATAATAAGAATTTTATCTATTGGATTTATGAAATTAGCTTTTTTTCATTTATTAACTCATGCTTTATTTAAAGCTTTATTATTTATATGTGCAGGTGCTATTATTCATAATATAAATAATTCACAAGATATTCGATTAATAGGTAGATTAAGTATAATAATACCTTTAACTTCTTCTTGTTTTAATGTTGCTAATTTAGCTTTATGTGGAATACCTTTTTTGGCAGGTTTTTATTCTAAGGATTTAATTTTAGAAATAGTTTCTTTATCTTATATTAATAAATTTTCTTTTTTTCTTTTTTTCTTTTCTACTGGATTAACTGTTTGTTATTCTTTTCGTTTAGTTTATTATACAATATCAGGTAATTCTAATTTTTCTTCTTTAAATATATTAAATGATGAAGGTTGAATTATATTAAAAAGTATAATAGGTTTATTAATTATAAGAATTATTGGAGGAAGAATATTAAGTTGATTAATTTTTCCAACTCCTGTAGTAATTATTTTACCTAAATTAATAAAATTATTAACTTTAATTGTATGTATTATTGGAGGATTATTTGGTTATTATATTTCTAATGTTTCTTTATTTTTTAGTAATAATTCTTTTAATAATTATAATATATCTTATTTTTTAGGTTCAATATGATTTATACCTTATATTTCAACATATGGAATAATAAATTATCCTTTAATTATTGGTAAAATAGTAGTTAAATCTTTTGATCAAGGTTGATCTGAATATTTTGGAGGTCAACAACTTTATTTAAATTTAATTAAAAATTCTCAATTTAATCAAATAATACAAAATAATAATTTAAAAATTTATTTATTAACATTTGTATTTTGAATTATTATTTTATATTTATTTATAATTTTTTTATATTCAAATAGCTTATAAGTAGAGTATAACATTGAAGATGTTAGGGAGATTAATTAATCTTTGAATATAATGAATTAATTTTAGTAATTTATAAAAAAATTATTTTAATTTTACAATGAAAATGTAATGTTTTAATTAAACTATATAAATATATGTATTTAAGAAGTATAAATGGAATTTAACCATTAAAAGAAAAAAGTTAGCAGCTTTTACTTGAACATCATACTTCTTTAATTGGAATAATAATTCATTTCTATCATTAACAGTGATAAGCCTCTTTTTGGCTTCAATTAATGTAGAATAAGGGTAAAATTACCTAGACTTAGGTCGAAACTAATTGCAATAAATCGCTTCATATTCAAGGTAGATTGAAATTCAATACTTTTTGAATGCAAATCAAATGTTATAATTAACTACAACCCTATTAATTAGATCAATTTAATATACCTTGATTTCATTCATGATAAAGTCCTAATAATAAAATTAAAATAAAAATAATTGAAGTAATAGTTCAAATTATTAAGTTAGAAAAATTAATAATTAAAATAATAGGTAAAATTAATGCAATTTCTACATCAAAAATTAAAAAAATAATAGTAATTAAAAAGAATCGTAAAGAAAAAGGTAATCGAGAAGAAGATTTTGGGTCAAACCCACATTCAAATGGAGATGATTTTTCTCGATCTACAACAGTTTTTTTTGATAAAATTGAAGCTAGTAATATTACAATTATAGAAATTAATATTAAAATTAAACTAATAGTTAAAATTGAAAAAATTATCTATACTATTATTTATAGACTTTATGATTGGAAGTCAAATATACTTATTATATTATATAGATAATTAATTATCCTCCTCATCAATAAATTGATACATAAAGAAATAATCAAACAATATCAACAAAATGTCAATATCAAGCAGCAGCTTCAAATCCAAAATGATGATTTTTAGAAAAATGATTATTTAAATGTCGAATTAAACATACTAATAAAAAAGTTGTTCCAATTAATACATGAACTCCATGAAATCCTGTTGCTATAAAAAAAGTTGAGCCATAAACTGAATCAGCAATAGTAAAGGGTGCTTCAATATATTCATAAGCTTGAAGAATTGTAAAATAAATTCCTAATAATACTGTAAAAAAAAGACCTTGAGTAGTTTGTGAATAATTATTTTCTATAAGAGCATGATGAGCTCATGTTACAGTAATTCCTGAAGTTAATAAAATAATTGTATTTAATAAAGGAATTTGAAATGGATTAAATGGAGTAATTCCTAATGGAGGTCATATTGCTCCTAATTCAATTGAAGGAGAAAGGCTTCTATGAAAAAAAGCTCAAAAAAAAGAAACAAAAAATAGAATTTCTGAAAGAATAAAAAGGATTATTCCTCATCGTAGTCCTGTAGTAACAGCTAATGTATGAAGACCTTGAAAAGTACTTTCTCGAGATACATCACGTCATCATTGATAAACTGTTAAAATTGTAATTAAATTTCCTAAAATAAATAAAGAATTATCATATTGATGGAATCATTTTACTATTCCAGCAACAGTTGTTATTGCTCCAATTGAAGCTGTTAAAGGTCATGGTCTATAATCTACTAAATGAAATGGATGGTTTGAGTGAGTTGACATTAATTTACTTCTCTAGAATAAAGAGTTCTAAGAACAGCAAATACATATGATTGAATTATTGCAACTGCAGATTCTAAAACTAATAAAGCAATTTGAGTAATTAATAATAGACTTAATAAAATTGTTGATATTGAAGGTCCTGTATTACCTAGTAATGTTAATAATAAATGACCAGCAATTATATTAGCAGTTAATCGAACTGCTAATGTTCCTGGACGAATAATATTTCTAATAGTTTCAATACAAACTATAAATGGTATTAAAATTGCAGGAGTTCCTTGAGGTACTAAATGAGCAAATATATGTTGAGTATTATTAATTCATCCAAATAATATAAAACATAATCATAATGGAAGAGCTAATGAAAGTGTTAAAGTTAAATGACTTGTACTAGTAAAAATATAAGGGAATAATCCTATAAAATTATTAAATAAGATTATAGAAAATAATGATACAAAAATGAAGGTAGATCCATTAGTACTTATAGGTCCTAAAAGAGTTTTAAATTCTTTATGTAATGTTAATAAAATATTATTTCAAAAAATATGGTATCGAGAAGGTATTAATCAATATATTGATGGAATTATTAAAATTCCTAAAAAAGTACTTAATCAATTTAATGAAAGATTAAAAATACTTGAAGAAGGGTCAAATACAGAAAATAAATTAGTTATCATTTTCAATTTAAAGAATTTATTTTATATAAATTATTATTTGGTATAGATTTAGGTATAATAGGATTATATGAGTAATAATTTACTATATTAAAAATTACAAATGTAATTGAAAAAATAATAAATAAACTTAATCAAGCAATTGGTGCTATTTGAGGAATTAAAAAATATTAATTAATTAATAATTTTAGTTTGACAAACTAATGTTATAAAATTTAACTAATTTTTTATATATATATATATATATTAGTTTTTCATTAGAAGTAATTGCTAATTTACTATAAAATGGTTTAAGAGACCAGTACTTGCTTTCAGTCATCTAATGAAGAATTTACATTAGATGTTCATTTAATAAAATAATTTACTGGGATTCTTTCAATTACAATTGGTATAAATCTATGATTTGCTCCGCAAATTTCTGAACATTGACCATAAAATAATCCAGGTCGATTAATTAAAAAATTAGTCTGATTTAATCGACCTGGTGTTCCATCAACTTTTACTCCTAAAGCTGGAATAGTTCAAGAATGGATTACATCTGCAGCTGTTACTAAAATTCGAATTTGGGAATTTATTGGTAATATTACTCGATTATCTACGTCTAATAATCGAAAATTATCTATTAATAATTCATTTGTAGGAATTATATAAGAATCAAATTCAATATTATTAAAATCTGAATATTCATAGCTTCAATATCATTGATGTCCAATAGCTTTTAAAGTAATTGAAGGTTCGTTAATTTCATCAAGTAAATATAATAAACGTAATGAAGGAAAAGCAATAAATAATAAAATAATTGCTGGTAAAATTGTTCAAATAATTTCAATAGTTTGACCATGTAATAAAAATCGATTTACATAATTATTAAAAAATAACATAAATATTAAATATCTTACTAGAACAGTAATTATTACTAAAATTATAAGTGTATGATCATGAAAAAAAATTAATTGTTCTATTAAAGGTGAAGAACTATCTTGTAAACCTAAATTTGCTCATGTTGACATTCATTTTCTAATAAAAGTAAAATACTTTATATATGAAGCTTAAATCCATTGCACTAATCTGCCATATTAGAAGTTAGTTAATAAAGGTAATTCATTATAACTATGTTCTGCAGGAGGGGTATTTTGTAATCATTCAATTGAAGAATTTAATTGAATAGGAAAAATTACTTGTCGTTGAGAAATTAAACTTTCTCAAATAATATAAAAAAAGAATAAAATTCCTAATAATGAAATTGTTGATCCAATTGTAGAAATTACATTTCATGTAGTATATGCATCTGGATAATCTGAATATCGTCGAGGTATTCCAGCTAATCCTAAAAAATGTTGAGGAAAAAAAGTTAAATTTACTCCAATAAATATAATAATAAATTGACTTTTTAAAAGATTATTATTTAATGTTAATCCTGTAAATAATGGATATCAATGAATAAATCCTGCTATAATTGCAAATACAGCTCCTATAGATAAAACATAGTGGAAATGAGCAACTACATAATATGTATCATGTAAAATAATATCAACAGAAGAATTAGCTAAAACTACTCCTGTTAATCCTCCTACAGTAAATAAAAATACAAACCCTAAAGCTCATAAAATAGCAGGAGAATATGTTAATTGAGTTCCATAAAGGGTAGCTAATCAACTAAAAATTTTAATTCCAGTAGGAACAGCAATAATTATTGTAGCTGAAGTGAAATAAGCACGGGTATCAACATCTATTCCTACAGTAAATATATGATGAGCTCAAACAATAAATCCTAATAATCCAATTGCTAATATAGCATAAATTATTCCTAATGAACCAAAAGTTTCTTTTTTCCCTGATTCTTGACTAATAATGTGAGAAATTATTCCAAATCCAGGTAAAATTAAAATATAGACTTCGGGATGTCCAAAAAATCAAAATAAATGTTGATATAAAATAGGATCTCCTCCTCCTGCAGGATCAAAAAAAGAAGTATTTAAATTTCGATCTGTTAATAGTATAGTAATTGCACCAGCTAAAACTGGTAGAGATAATAATAATAAAAGAGCTGTAATTACTACAGATCAAACAAATAAAGGTATTCGATCAAAAGTAATTCCAGTTGAACGTATATTAATTACAGTAGTAATAAAATTTACGGCTCCTAAAATTGAGGAAATTCCTGCTAAATGTAATGAAAAAATAGCTAAATCAACAGAAGCACCTCCATGAGCAATATTAGATGATAAAGGGGGGTAGACAGTTCAACCTGTACCAGCTCCATTTTCAACTATTCTGCTTACTAAAAGTAAAGTTAAAGCAGGGGGTAGAAGTCAAAAGCTTATGTTATTTATTCGAGGAAAAGCTATATCAGGAGCTCCTAATATTAAAGGAACTAATCAATTTCCAAATCCTCCAATTATAATAGGTATAACTATAAAAAAAATTATAATAAAAGCATGAGCTGTTACAATTACATTATAAATTTGATCATTACCAATTAATGCACCAGGATGACCTAATTCAGCTCGAATTAAAATTCTTAAAGAGGTTCCCACTATTCCTGATCATGCTCCAAAAATGAAATACAATGTTCCAATATCTTTATGATTAGTAGAGAATAACCATTGTTGCGATTAAATGGCTGAAATTTAGGCAATAGATTGTAAATCTATGTATGGGAATATTCTCTTTAATCATAAAAATAGGCTTTATAGTCAATAATGATATTAGACTGCAATTCTAAAGGAGTAAATTTTACTAAAGCTTATTCATTATTTAGAATATAAGGCTTAAAAGATTATTCTTATATTTATAGCTTTGAAGGCTATTAGTTTATTTAACTTAAAGCCTTAAAATAAGCTTTAAAATAAATAATATAAAGAAATAATAATAAATAAGCCAAATATAGAAAAAAAAGAATAAACTAGGAAAGTTTTTATACTTGAAAGTTTATATATAGAGTACGTTAATCAATTATTTTCATAATAATTCATTATAAATGCTCTATAACATAATCGTATATAAAAATACAATGTAATTAAAGTTATCATTACTATAAATGTTAATAAAAATAATTGATTATTTATAGTTAATGATTGAATTACTAATATTTTAGGTAAAAATCCTAAAAAAGGAGGTAATCCACCTAATGAAAGTAAATTAAAAAATAAAATAAATTTTATATTTTTTTCATGAAAAAATAGTGAGAATAGTTGATTAATATGAGAAATTTTAAATATATTAAATATGAAAATTATAGCAAAAGTTAAAATTGAATAAAAAATAAAGTAAGTTATCCATAATAAATTATTATTATATATAGCTGCCAATATTCAACCTAAATGATTAATTGATGAATATGATATTAATTTACGTAAAGAAGTTTGATTTAATCCACCTAATGCTCCAATTATTCTTGATAAAATAATTCTTATAATAATTAATGGTTTAAAAATAATATAAGAAATTAATATTAATGGAGCAATTTTTTGTCAGGTTATTAAAATTAATGCATTTATTCATGAAAGACCTTCTATTACGTTAGGGAACCATAAATGAAAGGGTGAAGAACCTCTTTTTAATAAAAGAGAAGAGAAAATAATTATTTCTATAAAATAATTTGAATTTCTTTTTATAGAATTTAATAAAAATAAAATTACTGCAAAAAGAAATACTGAAGAAGCTAATGCTTGTGTTAAAAAATATTTTAAAGAAGCTTCTGTAGATATTAATTTATTATCTCTTATTAGGGGGATAAAAGCTAATAAATTAATTTCTAATCCTATTCATGCTCCTAGTCAAGAATTAGCTGAAATAGAAATAAATGTTCCTATTATTAAAATATTTAAAAATATAATTTTTGATGAATTATTAAAAATTAAAAAGAAAAGGGTTAAAACCTTTATAAATGGGGTATGAGCCCAGTAGCTTAATTAGCTTATCTTTTTATAAATATATATATATATATATATTTTAGTGTATGATGCACAAAAGTTTTTGATTCTTTTAGAAATAGTTTAATTCTATTAAATATAATGAATGTAATATTATTTTACATAATTTACCCTATCAAGGTAATCCTTTTATCAGGCAATTCATTTTTTATAAAGGAATTAAACAGTTTTTTTTATAAAGGAATTAAACAGTTTTTTTTTATAAAGGAATTAAACAGTTTTTTTTATAAAGGAATTAAACAGTTTTTTTTTATAAAGGAATTAAACAGTTTTTTTTTTTATAAAGGAATTAAACAGTTTTTTTTTTTTTTTTTTTTTTATAAAGGAATTAAACAGTTTTTTTTTTTTTTAAAGGAATTAAACAATTTTTTTTTTTTTTTTTTTTTTTTATTTTATTTTTTTTTTTTTTTTTTTTTTTTTTTTTTTTTTTTTTTTTTTTTTTTTTTTTTTTTTTTTTTTTTTTTTTTTTTTTTTTTTTTTTTTTTTTTTTTTTTTTTTTTTTTTTTATTTTTATTTTTATTTTTTTTTGACGGCTAACACTCAGGGGATGCCCCCTATAAATGCAATGCACTGTGTTACCGATAGGAAATTAGGGTAGTGGAAGGAGGAAAGAGGGAGTAGTGTTGGATAACAAAGACAAGACACCGACAAAGACAAGACAGTATCAGAGCATAAATATAATTATCACTGCTCCCCACCCGCCGCTGATATGTCCATCCAATGCTTAGTGTTATGCCTTAAGCATTGGACAAACAACGACAAGAAAAGAACAGTGCCAATTATATTATGCGAAAGTGGAGTGGGAGGGACACGGGTACAAGGCAATAAAGGGAGGCAAAAAACCCTTTATAGCGGTCAGGACGCGGAATAGGTACATTCAGAACTGACTACACGAACGAAATAAAAATGACGGAATAGGTACAAGACGCGGACCGAAAACAATGTGCGTGTACACACGACAAGACACAAAACACTACTGAGTGCTTGTCCAT